CATCTCGAAAAAACGACTTAATCCATAATAAAAAAATGCATTGTGCAAGAATCCATAGCTTCCATTCTTTTTTTTTTTTAGATACGTTACCGGAAAAAAAAAAAAAAAGAGTAAAAAAATGAAATGTCATTTTGATCTTATATCATTTATCATTTTAGTTTTCTATTCATAGAAATCAAAAAGTCTTTTTTTTTTTTTATGTTTGATCAACAGGTATTTCATTTTTTTTTTTTTCAAATCAAATACATTCAAAAAAAATCATTGTTATTCGGGATTCATGCGAACAGCCCCAGAGCCCGGCAGGGCACTGGCCGGGCTCTGGCTGTATCAAAAGAAACTACAAAAAAAAATGGAATGGGAATAAATAGAAATATGATATTCTATATATAGAATATACATATAAATGAATAGAATATGAATAATAATAATATATATGTAATGTTCTATTATTAGAATAATGAATAGAAATCAAATCCATTACAAATAAAATAGAAAAAAGAGAGAGAGAGATAAGATATAAATAAAAAAGTCTTTTTTCAAGCCCTACTTTTTGTTTTGTTTGTTTATGCAATGTAACATAAACATAATATATATATTTCAATTGGGAGAGATGGCTGAGTGGACTAAAGCGTCGGATTGCTAATCCGTTGTACGAATTTTTGTACCGAGGGTTCGAATCCCTCTCTTTCCGTTTCCGTCCATGATTTGGTATTTTTTCTTTTGAACTTATGGAGCTTCCTTTGTTTGTTTTCTTTGTTTGATTTTTCTATTTACCACTTAAAGATGTATAATAGATATAAAATCCTAAAAATTTTTCAAAATCTAGCACAAGCAAGGAAAACATAGAAAACTTAAAATATTTTTTTTATTCTTCACGTCCTGGATTACGTCCTGGATCGTTAGATAAGAATCCGAAGATGAAAAGAGAAACAAAGAATATCACTATCGTGTAAACAAATAGTTTTAGAGTAAGCATTACAAAATCTCCAAGATAAAAAAAAACGACAGAGAAAGAGAAAAGAGAATAGATTCTCTTATATAACACATTATGTTTCTTTTGATACAAAGTTTCTAAGAAATGAAGTGATTTCAAGGAAATAGAAAAAAAATTCGGAAATTTCTTTCTTTGTAGGAAGAGCCGAGCCCTTTATTACTATTACCAATATAGTATTACCAATACCAATATACTATTACCAATATTTGTATTACAAAAGATTTTCTTTCATATCCACAACCCAGGTACTGGTGGTGGACTCAAATCTAATACAAATCTAAAAATAGAAGGATTTCTCAGTGGAAAAAACGTAAGAATGAGGGAATAATGAGATGGTCCAGATTTTTTTTGTCTATCAAAAAATTTCAATATTTGAATCGAGGATTCACACTGTAAGACTTATCTGATCTTTTAAATTGTTAAAATGTTCGAATTTTTGTTTTCGAATAAATTCCGAATTTTTTTAGGACATTTATTCAAATTCAAGATCTCATCGAAAACTTACAGCAGCTTGCCAAACAAAAGCTAAAAGAAAAAAGAGTACAGGTATTACTGGCATAATATCCACAATTGGATTCAAAAAAGCATAGGCTTCAGGTAATTTCGCCAAGAAAAAACCACTTGAATAAAGGGCGGAGTGAATACAAATACAGACCAAACTAAAGAGATTAAGCATAACAAACATTTTGTTCTTTAAGAAAATAATTTTTTTTATTATTACAATCTTTATTGTATATTATTGTATATATATGTCTAATTTATATTAGAATATATTAAGAATTATATATATACATATATAATATAGATTTCTATTCTAATATTATATTCTAATAATATTAATATAGATCTAATGATATTAATATAGAGTATAATATTAGAATTAAAAAAAATATATTCCACTAAAATATGGAATAATATATATATAAATTTGAAATAAAATAATTAATATAATACTAAAAATAAGTATTTTAGTATATTTTAGTATTAATAGATATATTAATTATAGATAATAATCAATATTATTATTATTTAATAAATTATTAAAACTAAAAAAAAAATCAAATACAATCAGACCCTGCAAAATCCTTATTTAATTTGAACTTATCTAGTTCAAAATCTTTCCAGTCTGACAAAAAAAAGAAGAAATGAGACTTTCATACAATATCTTAATTGAATTCTATGTAATGATCAATAATTTCAGTTTGATTCTATATCTACGCATATCAAACTCGTAGCAACAATTTATTCTATGGATTTCTTGAGGTGGAATTGACGAACAACCAATACCAATAATAGTGTTTATTAATGTCGAATCAAAAATGGGGCGTGGCCAAGCGGTAAGGCAACGGGTTTTGGTCCCGCTATTCGGAGGTTCGAATCCTCCCGTCCCAGAGCATATCCATTCATGATGTATATACTATTTGAATACAAATAGTATCTCAGGATAAAAAAAAAATGAACCCCTTTTTTTACCATTCGTCTCTAATCTAAATCGAGTCGCTTTTGAATCTACATCTTCAAAAGTCGATTATTATTTTTTTTTTTTTTTTGTAATCACTATGGATAATCTTATAATAAATATATATGAAACAATATATGGATTTATATTAATTTAATATATTAATTAAAATGCTTCTTTTTTCATATCTATTTCTCTTTTATTATATATATGTATTTTATTTTATTTCTAATATAGAATATATATATATTAATATATATTTGAATTGAATAAATATATATTTGAATTGAATAAATTCTTTTTTTTTTTCTATTTTACAAAAACAAACTATCAAATCGAATAGAAAATTTATTCATACAATATCGATTTAATTTTAGTTTTTTTTTTACTTCTTTCCTTTAGATTTCGAAATTGTCCATTCATATAGAAGGAAAACCTAGAAGTAAAAAGGATGGATTATTATGTATCGATTGAATCAATGACTATTCACGATTTCATAATTGAATCAATTACATACCGGATCCAAACTAAAGGAATGTTATGGTAAAACTTCGTTTGAAACGATGTGGTAAAAAGCAACGTGCGACTTGAAAGACATGATTAGATTAGCTGTGGATTCTTACATCCGCCATTTTTTTAGTATATAGAAATGGAGTGCTCTTGGCTCGACATCGTTTGTTCTGTTCCACTAGAACTCTTTGTTTGGGGGACGGGAGAGGGGTTGATGATGTAAATAGTACACGATGGAGCTCGAGTTGATTCATTTCTCAGGGGCAAGTATCTAAGGTTAGTGAAAATTAATAAGTTAGAACAACTTCGTAAGTATATTTTTGATAGAGAAATCGAAAAGATCCAATTTGAGCAAGGTTAAAGAAAAAGTGAAATTTGTTGGAATTGGTAAAACTATTTCGATCAAAAGTGTATCGCGGGAATCAACCCTCTATTTGTATGATTCGTTGAGAGAAAGAAAAAGAAATGGTATGTTGCTGCCATTTTGGAAACGATTAAGGATCCCCGAAGTAATGTCTAAACCTAATGATTCAAGGAAAAGCTAAAAGATCCTGGAACAAGCAAATACCATTTTCAAATTGTCTCAACAATTCCATTAGAATAACCATTCTATTAGAATGAAGAAAAACATGGATTCTAAATAAGACGGGCAAGAAAAGGGGGTAGAGACCGCTCAATAAATGAAATACCTAAGGTTTTTGTTTTCCTTTAAGTTATTTGAGAGTTATCCAATTTGAGTTATGAGGTTGCGAATACAAGGAGTTATTTTTTTTTTTTTTTTTTTTTAGAAACAAAAAAGAGAATAAGAAAAAAACTTAAATCACAGTCTAATTGATTTCATGATTTTATTGATCTATTTGACATAATAATTTTATACATAGACATAATTTTTGAATTTTATCGAGCCGTACGAGGAGAAAACTTCTTATACGTTTCTATGGGGGGGTGTATTGTTCATCTATATCTATCCCAATGAGCCGTTTATCGAATCGTTGCAATTGATGTTCGATCCCGAAGAGAGGGAAGAGATCTTCGGAAAGTGGGTTTTTATGATCCAATAAAGAATCAAACCTATTTAAATATTCCTGTTATTCTATATTTCCTTGAACAGGGCGCTCAACCTACAGGAACTGTTCAGGATATTTTAAAAAGGGCAGGTGTTTTTTTGGAGCTTTCCCCTACTCAACAAACGAAATTCAATTAATGAAATTAAAAAGAAGGAGGGTGTGGATGACTTGTATATAGATTTATAGAACTCTTTTCTTTTTATCCCCCCTCCCGCTCTCCATACCTAATTTTATATTTCTTATTGTTGACATAAAATGATGTTTTGGATAGCCACAAAAATGGATTTTTATCGGTCTTCAATTCAAAATGAAAAAAAAAAATGGATAGAGATAGAAGATATAGGAAAAGGCAAATGAATACTGACTAAATGAAGTAATTGGGTCTATAAATCCATTACCCCCAATGAGGTGATTTTTTTTTTTTTTTTTTTTATTATATAAATATTATTTTATAAAAGAGATTTATTATTATTATATAAAAGAGAAGAGAATTAATAGAATTGTATTCTAGATTATATTATCTATATTATATCTTTTTATTATTTATTTGATTATTGTTATTATATTTTTCAATATATTATTGAATTTAAATATTCGAATTTCTATTAGATTAGAATACGTTTTCTATAATAAAAAGGGAAAAATAATCGAATTGAAAAAGAATTCCAGCACATATAGTGACATATATAGTGAAATAATACTCCAGGTTCTCACGAAAAAGAATCATTTTTTTTTTTTTTTTTATACCACTCGCTCGTTATTATTATCAGTTACCAATCCTAGTGATTGGATTTATATACTTTTTTTGATAGTAAACAAATGAGATATAATATAAAAGATATTCCATTTTAATGTTTAATGATTTTTCATCGAATGACTATTCATCTATTGTATTTTAATGTTAATAGAGGAAAAAAACTCTATGGAAAAATGGTGGTTCAATTCTATGTTGTTTAATAGGCAGTTAGAATACGGGTGTGGGCTAAGTAAATCAATGGATAGTTTTGGTCCTATTGAAAATACCAGTGTAAGTGAAGACCTAATTTTTATTGATATGGAAAAAAACTTTCCTAGCTGGAATGATAGTGACAATTCTAGTTACAGTAATGTTGATTATTTAGTCGGTGTCAGGAACATCCGGAATTTCCTATCTGATAAAATTCTTTTAGTTAGGGATAACAATAGCAAGAGGAACAGTTATTCCATATATTATGATATTGAAAATCCAATTTTGGAGATTGACAATGATCATTCTTTTCTAAGTGAACCAGAAAGTTTTTTTTATAGTTATAAGAATTCTAGCTATCTGAATAATGTCTCTAAGAGACATCATGATCATTACGTGTATGATACTAAATCTAGTTGGAATAATGACATTCATAGTTGCATTGAGAGTTTTCTTCGTTCTCAAATCTGTATTGGTAGTCACATTTTAGGTGAGAGTGATAAATACAATGACAGTCACTTTTATTATTACATTTGTAGTAAGGGCAGAAATAGTAGTGAAAGCGAGAGTTCTAGTATAATAACTATCACAAATGATATAAATGATAATTATTTAACTAGAAGAGAGAGTTCTAATGATCTCGATGAAACTCAAAAATACAAGCATTTATGGATTGAATGCGAAAATTGTTATGGATTAAATTATAAGAAATTTTTTAAATCAAAAATGAATATTTGTGAACACTGTGGATATCATTTGAAAATGAGCAGTTCAGATAGAATCGAACTTTCGATTGATCCAGGTACTTGGAATCCTATGGATGAAGACATGGTCTCTCTGGATCCCATTGAATTTCATTCGGAAGAGGAACCTTATAAGGATCGTATGGATTCTTATCAAAGAAAGACAGGATTAACTGAGGCTGTTCAAACAGGCACAGGTCAACTAAACGGTATTCCTGTAGCAATGGGGATCATGGATTTTGAGTTTATGGGGGGTAGTATGGGATCCGTAGTAGGTGAGAAAATCACCCGTTTGGTCGAATATGCTGCTAATCAACTTTTACCTCTTATTCTAGTATGTGCGTCCGGAGGAGCACGTATGCAAGAAGGAAGTCTGAGCTTGATGCAAATGGCTAAAATATCTTCTGCTTTATATGATTATCAAACAAATAAAAGGTTATTCTATGTATCCATCCTTACATCTCCTACTACTGGTGGGGTGACAGCTAGTTTTGGCATGTTGGGGGATATCATTATTGCCGAACCCAATGCTTACATTGCATTTGCGGGTAAAAGAGTAATTGAACAAACGTTGAATAAGACAGTACCCGAAGGTTCACAAGCAGCTGAATATTTATTCCATAAGGGCTTATTTGATTCAATCGTACCGCGTAACCCTTTAAAGGGGGTTTTAAGTGAGTTATTTCAGCTCCATGCTTTCTTGCCTTTGACTCAAAATTTAAAATCTAGCAGAACCTAAAAGATTTTTTTATTCTTTTTTTTTTTTTAATTCCAAATAAAATTAATTAAAAGGTGTATTATCATACATATGTTTCTTGGAGAAATAGAAGGCGAAATCAATCCATTTATTTAGTTCTACGTTTTACATTCCTTATGTTTATAATTATATATTATAATCATATATATATAATTTATATAATTAATTAAATAGAATCTAATTCTATAATATAGAATTAGATTCTATTTGCACTTTTGATTCCATTTTTTATTAATTTATTTCTTTTTTATTATATTTTATACTCAATATACTCATTTATACTCATTATATAGACTGAATATATATTCTATATATATTCAGTCTATATAATGAGTATAATTTATCAAATATACTTATCGAAAAAAGTTATCCATTGAGTCATACTAAGTATATTTGAATTCTAGTGATTATAGACTATCTTTATAACAATATAAGAAAAAAATGAAATATATATAAATATATATAACAGGTACAAATATTAAATCGAGATACCCATTCTATGATAAACTTACCCTCCATTTTTGTGCCTTTAGTGGGCCTAGTATTTCCGGCAATTGCAATGGCTTCTTTATTTCTTTATGTTCAAAAGAACAAGATTTTTTAGATACGGACAGTAGGCACAAATCAGATATATTTTTTTTAGATCTGGAAGCAATTCGATGAATTACTCCTAAAGGTTTACTGCTAGTTGATGAGAGTTACTTCGGAAACAAAGAAAAGTAAAGTAAAATTCATTTGCTTGGGTTTTTTATTCTCCCAATTCCAATAAAACAGAACTGGATCTAATATGAGTTGGCGATCAGAACGTATATGGGTAGAACTTATAGCTGGGTCTCGAAAAACAAGTAATTTCTGCTGGGCCTTTATCCTTTTTTTAGGTTCATTAGGGTTCTTATTGGTTGGAACTTCCAGTTATCTTGGTAGGAATTTGTTATCTTTATTTCCGTCTCAGCAAATTCTTTTTTTTCCACAAGGAATCGTGATGTCTTTCTATGGAATCGCGGGTCTCTTTATTAGTTCTTATTTGTGGTGTACAATTTGGTGGAATGTGGGTAGTGGTTATGATCGATTCGATAAAAAAGCGGGAATAGTGTGTATTTTTCGTTGGGGATTTCCCGGAAAAAATCGTCGTATTTTTCTCCGATTCCTTATGAAAGATATTCAGTCCATCAGAATAGAAGTTAAAGAGGGTATTTATACTCGTCGTATCCTTTATATGGAAATCATAGGACAGGGGGCCATTCCCTTGACTCGTATTGACGAGAATTTGACTTCACGAGAAATTGAACAAAAAGCTGCAGAATTGGCCTATTTCTTGCGTGTACCAATTGAAGTACTTTGAAAAAAAAAAGAAATGAACTGAAAAAATGAATGCTTCCTTAGGGAAAATTTCTTTTTTTTTTTTCGAAATTTTTCTATTTGGTTTTGATAGAAGGGGCCTTCTTTGGTTTCGAAATCCGACTAATATTCATTACGCGAAGTGCTCCTCCGTGTATTCATCAAAAGGGGTAATTGCTTCGAATCTTAGCAATTGATATTTTTTGAAACAATATTTTTTTCTTCATTCAAAAATTGGCAGTGGATTCTTTCGATTTTTTAGTCTATTTCTGTATTCTTTCTAATTAGTCTATTTCTGTATTCTTTCTAAATTCAAGGACTAACTCCCGAATTGAAAATAAAAAGACGCGGGAATAGATTATAGATTTTCTATGACTTGTAATAGAACTTATGCTTGATAGAAACATTATTATCATCCTATAGAGTTGACGAATGAGATGAAGCTGAGTTCATTAAATAAAGACGAAAAATGGCAAAAAAGAAAGAATTCATTCCGTTTCTATATCTTACACCTATAGTCTTTTTGCCCTGGTGCATCTCTTTCACATTTAAGAAAAGTCTGGAATCTTGGGTTACTAATTGGTGGAATACTAGGCAATCCGAAATTTTCTTGAATATCATTCAAGAAAAGAATATTCTAAAAAAATTCATAGAATTCAAGGAACTGTTCCTCTTGGATGAAATGCTAAAGGAATACCCGGAAACACGTCTACAAAATCTTCGTACCGAAATCCACAAAGAAACCATCCAATTGATCAAGACGCACAACGAAGATCGTATCCATGCGATTTTGCACTTCTCGACAAACATACTCTGTTTCGTTATTCTAACTGGTTATTCCAGTCTAGGTAATCAAGAACTTCTTATTCTTAACTCGTGGGTTCAAGAATTCCTATATAACTTAAGTGACACAATAAAAGCTTTTTCTATTCTTTTATTAACTGATTTATGTATAGGATTCCATTCGACCCATGGTTGGGAACTAATGATTGGTTCTGTCTATAAAGATTTTGGATTTGCTCAGAATGATCAAATTATATCTGGTCTTGTTTCCACTTTTCCAGTCATTTTAGATACAATTTTAAAATATTGGATTTTCCGTTATTTAAATCGCGTATCTCCGTCACTTGTAGTGATTTATCATTCAATGAATGACTGAAAAAAGATCCACTGATCAAATTGGAAAGTTTGTTATTTTTTTGAATTTTGTACAAAAGCTAAACAACATTCAAATCTTTTTCTTTCTAGCCACCACCCAAGGGATTCTTCCCATATTCCAGGAAAATCTTTTCAGTAAATAGCAGAATCATGGATAGGGAACTATGCCAGTGACCTACCAAATTTTATTGTAGAAATTTTCAGGATCAATGATTGGACCATGCAAACTAGAAATGCCTTTTCTTGGATAAAGGAAGAGATTACTCGATCCATTTCCGTATCGCTCATGATATATATAATAACTCGAGCACCCATTTCAAATGCATATCCCATTTTTGCACAGCAGGGATATGAAAATCCGCGAGAAGCAACTGGTCGTATTGTATGTGCCAATTGCCATTTGGCTAATAAGCCCGTGGATATTGAAGTTCCACAAACGGTACTTCCCGATACTGTATTTGAAGCAGTTGTTCGAATTCCTTATGATATGCAAGTGAAACAAGTTCTTGCTAATGGTAAAAAGGGGGCTTTGAATGTGGGGGCTGTTCTTATTTTACCGGAGGGCTTTGAATTGGCCCCCCCCGATCGTATTTCGCCTGAGATTAAAGAAAAGCTAGGTAATCTCTCTTTTCAAAGCTATCGTCCCACAAAAAAAAATATTCTTGTGGTAGGCCCTGTTCCCGGTCAGAAATATAGTGAAATCACCTTTCCTATCCTTTCCCCCAATCCTGCTACTGAGAGAGATGTTCACTTCTTAAAATATCCTATATATGTAGGCGGGAACAGGGGGAGGGGTCAAATTTATCCCGACGGGAGCAAGAGTAATAATAATGTGTATAATGCTACAGCAGCGGGGATAGTCAAAAAAATCATACGAAAAGAAAAGGGGGGATACGAAATAACTATAGTGGATGCATCGGATGGACGTGAAGTGATTGATATTATACCTCCAGGACCAGAACTTCTTGTTTCAGAGGGTGAATCTATCAAACTTGATCAACCATTAACGAGTAATCCTAATGTGGGTG